TGGAAACAGCAACCCTAGTCGCCATCTTTCTTTCTGGTTCACTTGTAAGTTTTACCGGGTACGCCTTATATACCGCCTTTGGGCAACCCTCTCAACAACTAAGAGATCCATTCGAGGAACACGGAAACTAGTTGAAGTAATGAGCCTCCCCAATAGGGGTGGCTCATTACTTCAATTGAGATAACTAAAAATCATTTCACTTTTGGATTTTTAGTTGGAACCTTCGGTGGTTCTCGAAAAAAGATAGCGAAAAAAATGATCCCTAGAGTAGAGACTAAGAGGAATGTATAAACCAATGCTTCCATAGATTCGATCGTGGTTTACAATTATAGCTTCCACATCTGCTCATTTGGTGGGATCATATCCCAGATAAAGAAAGGGCAAGAGTCAAAAGGCGATGATCCAAAAATCAAGGTTTCTATCATACCCTGTGTTAACTCAAAAAAATCAAATAAAGGCGAAAAATACCAAAGCAATGTTGGATCAGACTACCTGTCTCCTTGTAGTTGGATCTCCAAGTTTTTGGAATGCTCCAAATTCCACTTGAGCATCCAAATCTGGATCAATGCCGGCAAAAACATCTCTGAACAAAGTTCTCGCACCGTGCCAAATGTGCCCGAAAAAGAAAAGCAAAGCAAATGAAGCATGGCCAAAAGTAAACCAACCCCTGGGGCTGCTACGAAAAACACCATCTGATTTCAAAGTAGCACGATCTAATTCAAAAATTTCACCCAATTGAGCGCGTCTAGCATATTTTTTCACAGTAGCAGGATCGCTATAACTGACTCCATTGAGTTCACCACCATAGAACTCAACAGTTACACCGACTTGTTCCACACTATACTTAGACTCTGCCCTTCGAAAAGGAACGTCGGCTCTCACAATTCCGTCTCCGTCTACCAAAACGACAGGAAATGTTTCAAAAAAGGTAGGCATACGGCGTACAAAAAGCTCGCGGCCTTCTTTCTCTCTAAAGATAGGATGCCCTAACCATCCAACCGCTATTCCATCCCCGTTGTCCATTGAGCCAGCTCTGAATAATCCCCCTTTCGCTGGATTATTTCCGATGTAATCATAAAAAGCTAATTTTTGTGGAATTTTAGACCAAGCTTCTGAGAAACTCTGATTTTCGGCTAGGCCGGCGCCAACTCTTCGATATATTTCTTGCTGGAAGTAGCCTTGATCCCATTGATACCGAGTGGGACCAAATAATTCGATCGGGGTCGTTGCTGAACCATACCACATAGTTCCAGCAACAACAAAAGCTGCAAAAAAGACAGCAGCGATACTACTGGAAAGTACAGTTTCAATATTACCCATACGTAATCCTTTGTATAAACGTTGGGGCGGACGGACACTAAGGTGGAATAGGCCCGCCAATATACCCAATGTACCGGCTGCAATATGATGAGAAGCTATTCCTCCCGGAACAAAAGGATCAAAACCTTCTACCCCCCACGCAGGATTTACAGACTGTACTTTTCCCGTGAGTCCATACGGATCGGACACCCATATTCCAGGACCATACAAGCCTGTTACATGAAATGCGCCAAACCCAAAGCAAGCTAGCCCTGAGAGAAATAAATGAATTCCAAAGATCTTGGGCAAATCCAACGAAGGTTTTCCTGTACGCTCATCACAGAATATTTCTAGATCCCAATACACCCAATGCCAGATAGCTGCCAAGAAGCATAAGCCAGAAAATACAATATGTGCCCCGGCCACACCTTCGTAACTCCAAATACCCGGATTCGTTATAGTGCCTCCTGCGATACTCCAACCGCCCCACGAATTGGTTATTCCTAAACGAGTCATGAAGGGGATAACGAACATACCTTGTCTCCACATCGGATCAAGAACGGGATCAGAGGGATCAAAAACTGCTAATTCGTATAGGGCCATCGACCCGGCCCAACCCGAAACTAGAGCAGTATGCATTATATGGACAGAAAGCAACCGACCGGGATCATTCAATACGACAGTATGAACACGATACCAAGGCAAACCCATGGAAAGACCTCTTTATCAAAGAAAAATAGACACTATGTAACTTTCTCGCATTTGGGAGCTATGGACTTCCCCTTTTCAATGGATTCTCTCGGAGTAAGGGTGAATATTGATTCTATTGCCTTGGGAATAACGGACCAATTCTGTTTGTAGGAACAAATAGAAACAAATCTATTCTATACCCGATAAGTCTCAATACGCAATGGGGCATTGGTCTGGTCCTATTTTCTATGCGCCAATGCTCGGTCTTCTTCTATGAACTTTTCAATCTATGGAAAAAAGAAAATCCGAGGCAATATTCTGACAACAAGAAAAGGCGTTTTTAATACGCTTTCGCATAAAAGTAGCTAGAGGATCCCTCCATCTCTCATTTAATGCCCGTTGGTATTCCAAAAGTTGCTTTTCAGATTCCTGGAGACGAAGAGGCAACGTGGGTGGACATATAGTGCGACTTGTCAGACATATTGGGTCCTATGGGAATTCCCCGTTCTCTTACCCGATTGAGAGATCCTCTCTTTCGCCCAAAAAAGATTGATTGAACCATCAAGAATTGAAAGCGTGAACTGAAATGCAATTAGATCAATTGGGAGATCCATATTCCTATTTTCAATTAGAATGGAAGAATTTATGGTTGGCTTGGTTGGACCACTAACATGAAGTATTCAGACTCCGCTCAAAAAATACCCAATTGATCAAACAAATAGGAATATGTATAATTATCGTTTGTATCATAACATAAAAGATTCCTATTTATTTTATTAGACCGTAGAGGCGATTCCAAACCGCCAAATATTTGATCGAGTCATAGTATATATAAATTCATTAAATATTTGGGGGAAGACAGAAAAAAAAGGGGAGTCATTTGTCCTAGCTGTGCCAATCGAGGTCGGGTAGATCTTTCCCCGGAGTAGAGCCTAAACCTAAAAGAATGGAAGAAGCCCATTCAGTAACAAGAAAATGACACCATAATTGAAAATAGAATATTGAAAATAAAATGTGAATTTCGATGAAATAAAACCTCAATGAAAAGTTAGTTCGACAAGTTTCAAGTTTCATGAATTCTTTTGGGGGGAGGTGAGCCAAAACTTATCTTTCTTGAAAAATGGAAGAAAAAAAGTACGCTCATTAGGTTAGGAGTTAGAAAAATCCTGCTATGAAACAATGAAAAGGGCTGGAATTCACACATTGATTTTTTTGCAATTTTTTGAACCGTATGCACCCAAAAGTGCGTGTATGGTTCCTAAGGGGTCCAATTTTGTCCTAATCAACCGACTTCATCGAGAAAGATGCCTTTTTTTAGGCCAAAAGCTTGATTTCGAGATCACGAATACCCTTTTGGGTCTAATGGTATATCTCAGTAGAGAGGATAAGACCTGGGATCAGTTTTTGTTTATAAACTGTACCGGGGGATGGGTACTCTGTGGAATCGCTCTCTTTGATATGATGCGAACTGTGCCACCATATGTACATACAATAGGCATAGGGAAGGCCTATTCAATGGGATCCTTGGTCTTGTGCGGAGGAGAAATTAGCGAACGTCTAGCATTCCCTCACGGTTCGGTTCGTGCCAATGCAATTTTTTTTTTATTTGAGAGAAAAAAGAAGACTATGCCTTCGCCATATGGAATATGAATAAAATAAGAAGTAATAATAGCATGGCACTTCGAGTTCGATAGGAGCAATTATTGTTTTTTGATACGATGAGATTCCGTATTGAGAGAGTGGTATGAAACAAAAGGCATTTCCGATTGGATCTTATCTCTCGGGGATCCATTTCAGCGTCACAAACTTTTTGTTTTTCACACCCTAAGTCCCTTTCCACTATTTAGTGTATGAGAAATTTTGAAAATGAAACAAAAAACATGATCATTTTTCCTTAGTTGATCAAATCAAAAAGACACTTTGGGATTGCTGAATCGCAGACGAGAAAAATAGATAAAGCAACGGAGCCATCATAGTACTATCCATAGTACTATCTAATATTTTGAAATTCTCTCGAAGGGAAGGGTGGTAAATGGATCATTGAACGATCCTCGGGTCTTAGAAATCCTATTTTTCTCTTTCTTTATTCAATGGAAGTGAAATGAAAAAAAAAACGGAATTCCATCGTGAAGCCGTATGCAATGCACAAACGATGCCTGTACGGTTGCTCAACTCTGTTCTTATAATTCGTTACCTTACCTTTTTCCCTCGCCAAATCTTGTGAAATAAAGGAATCATTCATGATGTTATATCATTAGGGTATTGGTACACCAACCTATGAGTTCTTATATTGGGGACGACCTAGGGGAGGTGTACAGGGATGGGGATGAGGTACAAGATCTACGCGACACCGTCATAAAGCTTTATAGACAAAGAACAGGACAACCCTTGTGGGTTATAATTCGGGACCTGACTAGGGATTCTTTTATGACACCAACAGAAGCTAAAAATCATGGAATTGTTGATCTTGTAGGGGTTGATCTTGAAGGGATATGGCGGGGTCCCTCGAAAAATCGAAAAATCCCGGAAATCCGCGATTTCATTTCGAACTATGAACTATAACAATAAAATTAGAATTTAGACTATAACCAATTCGAATTGGTGAGTTTCCCTCTTTTTACCGAGGTCAAATGGGGCAAGTTTCTAAATCATCTGGTAATCCTCCGGTTAGGATCGATTTAAACCAGCCCATTATATATATATGATTCAGCATGCCAACTATTAAACAACTTATTAGAAACCCAAGACAGCCAATCAGAAATGTCAAAAAAGCCCGCGCTCTTCGAGGATGTCCTCAGCGTCGAGGAACCTGTACTAGGGTGTATGTGCGACTCGTTCAGATCATGAACTGGACCAAAAGAAAGGAGACCATTTTTTTTTTTACAGTATCAAAGATCAGTCAGTACCAATGAATAGGATAGAATGGAAGAACTCCATTCACTGTCTAAAAAAAAAAAGACTTTTTTTATTGTGTATAAAATTTATGGTTTCCATTGGTACAAATCCAATCACCTCAATTGGGGATGGGAAGCAATTCCCCATTGGTAGCAAATGGTTATCCATTAAGCGGGGGAAATCTTATTTAAGAAGCATAAAAATGATGCTCCTACTCTTGCAAGAACGGACTCACAGGGTCAGCTACCTAACCAACCTTCATAATTAAATGCCGTTACTGTATAGGTAGATCTTATTGTGAAAAGCCCTATTACTGGATAATTCATGGGTAGAGCCAAAGAGTGTGAACTATACAAGTTACTAACTAAGGAAGGGGCTCCGGTGTATAGAAAGGACCTCACCGTTTAAAAAGTAACCATAGAAACGATGGAACCCACTATTTGTTATTCATTTATATTTCTTACTTAAATTGACTTTGACTAGTTTTTTGATCAATCTAATTTCTTATTTCGAGGTGAAATGCCTAGAAAAAATCGTGGTTGGGAAGGTCATCGTAGCAAAAGCCATTAGGAATTTTTTTTTTATACATGGGAAGAATCCGTTTTGTTATTAATAGACGGGGGGGGAAATGACTGAAAGAAAAGAAAGCAATTAGTTATTCATCAAAGTTTCATTGGATTCAATGACCAGAATTAGACGAGGATATATAGCTCGGAGACGTAGAACAAAAATGCGTCTATTTTCATCAACTTTTCGAGGGGCTCATTCAAGACTTACCCGAACTATGACTCAACAGAAAACGAGAGCTTTAGGTTCTGCTCATCGGGATAGGGGTAGGAAAAAGAGAGATTTTCGCCGTTTGTGGATCACTCGTATAAATGCAGTAATTCGGGAGACTAAGGTATTCTATAGTTATAGTAGATTTATAAACAATCTGCACAAGAAGCAATTGCTTCTTAATCGTAAAATACTAGCACAAATCGCTATATCAAATCGAAATTGTATTTCCATAATTTCCAATGAGATCATTCATTTTGAAGGGAAGGGTTTAAACGAAGTTCCCCGGAGAATGAACTCCGGGAAGGTAGAGTATAAATTAATAGGATAAGGTAGTCAAAATGAACGAACCCGATTCACTAATCACTAAAAAAAAAAAAAAAATGAAATATTTCTTCTTTTTGTTCCCCGATTCGGATTCGTTTTGGTTTCTTACGACGTGACAATCTAGGTTCTCTCATTTTTTGAACAAAACATCAAGCCTAGTTGGGTTGGAGATTGGAATTTTTATTCCTTTTATTCCATTGTGGACGTAGGCCCTTTTTTTTTCCGTTTCTAGGACCTTTAGTCCTAGGGGTTGACTTGGTTCTTTCAAATGGTTTCTCATTATCATTATGAAGAAAAGGTAACAAAGCTAAAATACGAGCTCGTTTTATACCAAGCGTAATTAATCGTTGTTGTTTCAAGGTCAATCGATTCACTCGTCGAGATAATATTTTTCCTTGTTCACTAATAAATCGACTAAGTAAACTCATGTTTCTATAATCAATTCGATCCCCCGATGCAATTGGGGGCAAACGCCTACGAAAAGATTGCTTGGATTTCGATTTTAGAAAGGGTTTCTTGGATTTCAGAAAGGGTCGCTTGGATTTCAGAAAGGGTCGCTTGGATTTATCCATGGTTTATTTAGTCCTTATCTCTAAAATGATATTTCTGAATTCTAATTTGGGATTCGACCGAAATAGGATTTGATTTGTTTATATATTATGTAATTTGTTCTTGTTACTGGGAAAGGTGGCAGTTCCGTTCGATCTATTTCTTTATCTCCCCATGAATTGTATGCTTGGAACAATAGGGGCAGAATTTTCTCAATTCCAATCGACTAGGTGTCTTGTGTCGATTCTTTTGAGTAATATATCTGGAAATGCCCGGCGATTCCTTATTAACACTGTTTCGGACACAACTGGTACATTCCAAAATGACTCTGACTCTGACATCTTTACCCTTGGCCATGAACCTCCTTTGAATTTTTGATTCACTCAACTCTTCTATTTTCAATCTGAATCGAAGAAAAAAAGGAAAAAAATAGAAGTGGCTAACCCGAAATCCGATTAGGAATGATTTCGTTGCAATCAATAGAGTAATATTAAGAAGTTATACAATGATATGATTTTTAACTCTCAATTCTTTTTTTTTTTTGAATCCCAGTAGAGTATTTCAGTTTAAGTATCTTGTAGGCTTTTGTTACCCGAGACCCAGTATTTCTATTTTCGTATTCCCTCTAGGAATTCGAACCTAACCGCGAGTTTCGCCGAGGTTGAATAATCCACTTTGATTCTTTTTCTGTTCTCCTTTTTTTATCCTCCAAAAATAAAAAAAAAAAATAAGAAAACAAAGAAAGAGGTCTTAGTCACAGATAATTTCTTGTATCGCTAATCTTCTTCATCCCTTCCCATGTCAATAACTAGAATGAAAAAAAGGGGAATGTCAACGCATCCGGAAAGAAACGATTGATCTCTATCAATAGCCCTGCTAAAGACCCGAACCATAGAGTACTTAGCACAGGTGCAGCGGAGAGATATGTTTTTAGATCGCGCATTGAAAATCCTCCTTCTTTATTGGAATACATATATGATCAGATGCATAGGTCGTTAAGGATCGCTTGTATTTTATTTGTACGCGTAATCCCTAACAAAAACGGATATATACCACGACCTGGTCAATGTCAAGAACACTAAGATTTCCCTTTCCTTAAAACAGAAAAGGATATCCCGCTCCTCCTGAGTATTACTGATAAGTATTAATACGTTAGGTTTCATATCTATCTATAGAATCGACTTCTCTTATTATTAATATGCAGATAATTCTATTTATCAAATTTTATAGGTTATACAGGGTCTATGAGACCAAAAAGAAGAAATGGCAAGATAGATTGTATCTCAATGGGGAAATAAATGATGTGGAAAACAAGACAGGGATTCGATACAATGACACTGTATGCCAATTGAAAGGGATGTAGCGCAGCTTGGTAGCGCGTTTGTTTTGGGTACAAAATGTCACGGGTTCAAATCCTGTCATCCCTAATTATTCTTTCTCCTACAGGCAGTAACGAGGGGTCCGTTGAGATCGATTTAATTTGGACATACAGAGTCTTTCTGTTTATGATATGTATACACGGGTCTGGGGGGGGGTACAAAAAGAATCCTTTTCTTTGCGGTCTTATCGATATCGACGGTGATAAGAAAGCGCTCTTAGTTCAGTTCGGTAGAACGTGGGTCTCCAAAACCCGATGTCGTGGGTTCAAATCCTACAGAGCGCGATTCTGTTCTTCTTAGGTCGAATTCGGGTGAAATAACTTAACTAATTTGAATAGAAACCCGAATTCGACCTCCTCCTTTTTTGAGTCCGCAGGAGGTCAATCAAAAAAGGAGATGTTAATGAATGTTACTTAATCAAAGGTCCAACTGATCACTGCGTCTGTATTGTAAATATGCAGTTACGAATAATCCAGCCAAAGTAATCGGAATTAGACCTAACACAATTCCAAATAGTAAAACTTCAATCATTTCGATTTGTTTGAAAAGGGAAAAAGAGAGGTAATATCTATCCTTAAATATTCATTCGAATTGACCACGAATCTCATCAAGCAAGAATTGACAATTGATGCGGAAAGGCAAGGCACTCTAGAATCCGCAGAAACATTTCTTTTTATAAATGAGTTGTTCATTCAATTCATTTCAAATAAGTCGTATCTTGCTCAGACCAATAAATAGAGCGGGGGTTATAGTTGAAGCCGCCAATAGAAATCCGAAATAACTAGTTATAGTAGGCATGAAAGAGCTAAAGGAGATACGTTCTTTTTATACATATGGTTCTAAAACACTTACCTAAGTTTCCGCTTTTATAAAGATAGGAGGATACGAAAAAATACCAATTGACAGAATCTGTTCCAATTTCATTTTGATTCATCAGTCATTCTAAAGGATCCTCAGAAAGATAGGGTGGAATAAAAAAGGCTGGATTGATCAATTGTGACATTTACCGATTGCCCGATTGCAAATCAAATCAACAGATTCATTCAGCAACTCCTGAGTAAAGTACTAGGAATAAGAACTTTGTCGTGGAATTTCATTCATATTCCCAAAGAAAACTTACTTTGAATCGATGTGGAATAAAATTTGAAAATCGTTTCGATTTTGATCATTTCTTTTTCATTCAATTGTATAAAATCTAGTTTCTATTTTGGAACGAACGACCTTATAACATAACACCTTTTCCCTGATTCGAGTAAGTAGTAGGTTCTTTAATCACACATAATATCTCGAATGAGAAATAAAAGTATCACACGATCGCTCGAAGAAAGAAAACCTTTCTTTTCTATTTTATTTTGGGACAACTCTAAGACTCGTAATTCTATTATCTTTTCTTTTTAGGTTCTACATTTTGTCTTTCCATATTATGAAATCCCACCGGTCAAGAAGAAACCCTTGGCCCTAATGCAGCAATGGTTGCATAAGGAATAAATGTGGATTATTACAACTATTGTTTGTTTTCGTTCATGGAATCCTATCTACTACTGTTATTGTATTACTAATCAATTTCTTGAAATGAAGGGATTAGAACTAAAAACCTTTTCTACTCTAGAACGAAGAGAAAGGGACTTCTAAATTTCGCATCGAATCAAATTGTTGGAATATGAGAATCTCTTTCGTGAATTATTAGAACCCAACTCGTCGGACTCGCACTTTAGCAGATCTTGCGTTTCTAGTCCAAAGCTAGTAATGGAAAGCACCCTATATTACAACGAATTACAACGACAGGAATTTTCGATTGAATGACACGTAGTTCCGCATAGATAAGGAACAAGAAAAGAAGAAATCAATTATGTGTCACTTCCCTTGGAGACTGATTGAAATTGCGTTGCTGTGTTAGAAGAAGGGTAGCTATACTGATTCGGTATACTCTAAAGACGCCTTCGGTGCACTATTGACGATCTCACAAAGATGGAAGGTCAGTGGGTTTCCATTTACTGATCCCATCTTTCACGGAATCGATCCTCTTTGATTGTACAAGAATATGTGGAGCTCAGCATGTCTGGAAGCACTGGAGAACGTTCGTT